TTTTTTTTATTTATCTTTATATATAAAAATTATTAAAGATGGCCTAAAATATCTTAAAAATAAATATTTTATTTATATTTATATATATATATATATTAAATATTTACATAATTAATATATTTATAATTTAAAAATTTAAGGTGAAAGAATTAATATTAATTATATTAATATTTTTTTTATCTAAATGAATATATATTGATTAATCATTATATTAATTTTCAATATAAATATTATAAAAAAGAAAAAAGAAAAATTAATAAAAATTTAATAATTTATATTAAATATTTTAATATAAAAAAAAAAAAAAATCTATATAAAAAATTTTATATTTAAATAAATTTTTATAGTTTAAAAAGTTTATTGAAAATTTATTTTACATATAAATTTTTGTATTAAAATTAATTTATTTTAATAATAAATTAATTATTTAAGTAGTAATTAATATTAAATAATTTAAGAAATTAAGATTTAGTAATATTTAAAATTAATAACAAATTTTGTGCCAGCAGTTGCGGTTACACAAAAATTAAATTAAATTTTATTGATTAATTAATAAATAATTTTAATTTATATAATTGAAATTTTAAATTATTAAGTGAAATTTTAATTTAATAAAATTTTATTTTTTAATTATTATTTAATAAATTTTTTTAAGAAACTAGGATTAGATACCCTATTATTAAAATTTTAAATTTAAATATCAAAATAGTAAATAATTATTTATTGAAACTTAAATAACTTGGCGGTATTTTAGTTCATTTAGAGGAATCTGTTTAATAATTGATATTCCACGAATAAATTTACTTAATTTATAATTTTGTATATCGTTGTTAAAAAAATATTTTTTAATAATAAATAATATTTAAAAATTTTTATATAAAATTATATCAGATCAAGATGCAGATTATAATTAAGAATATAATGGATTACAATAAATTTATTTAAATGAATATTAATTTGGAAAAATTAATTGAAGGTGGATTTAAATGTAATTTTATTTAATTTAATAAAATGATTTAAAATTAAAATATGTACATATTGCCCGTCGCTTTCATATATTAAAATTGAAATAAGTCGTAACAAAGTAGAGGTACTGGAAAGTGTTTCTAGAAAGAACAAATTAGAGCTTGATAAAAAGTATTTCATTTACATTGAAAAGATATTAAAATATTAATTAATTTGAGGGGGATAAATTAATAAATTTTAATTAATAAAAAAATTTTTTATATGAGAATGGGGGTTTTAGTATAAATAATTGAAAAAATTAATTTAATTTATAGTTAATTAGTATTGTAAAAGAATTTTGAAATAATTGAAATAAAATTTTTTGGAAAGTAAATTTCATTTATTGTATCTTGTGTATCAGAGTTTATTAATAAAAATTTATATGTAAAATAAATTCTCGAATTTAAAAGAGATAATTAATTAAAAAATTTACTGTTGCATAAGTATTTTTCATAGTTAATTTGAAATGAAATGTTAATCGTTTTTAAATATATCTAGTTTTTTTAGAAAAAAATTTAATTTTAAATTATTTCAAAAAATTGTTAATTAATTAATAACTTTTTGAAATAATTTTATATTTTAAGGGATAAGCTTTAAATTAAATTTATATAATTAATTGTTTATGAAATATTTGAAAATTATATAATTTAAATTGTTAATAAATTATAATTTATTATAAATAATTTCAAATTAAATAAAATTTAATAAAAATTTATAAATTTATAAAAAAATAATTTTTAATTTTAAAAAATTAGATATAATGATAAAATTAGTATATAAATTAATTTATTTAAAATTAATTTAATAAAATTAATATAAAGGAATTCGGCAAAATTTTATATTCACTTGTTTATCAAAAACATGTCTTTTTGAAAATAATATAAAGTCTAATCTGCCCACTGATTTTAAAATTAAAGGGCTGCAGTATTTTGACTGTACAAAGGTAGCATAATCATTAGTCATTTAATTGATGACTTGTATGAAAGATTGGATGAAATATAAACTGTCTTTAAATTAATAAAATAGAATTTAATTTTTTATTTAAAAAGTTAAAATAAATAAAAAAGACGAGAAGACCCTATAGAGTTTTATAAATTTTTTACTTAAAATTATTTATAAAATTAATTATTAAAATTAAAAAATTTATTTTATTGGGGTGATAAAAAAATAAATAAAACTTTTTTTAAAATTAACCATAAATAAGTGAATAATTGATCCAATTTTATTGATTATAAGAATAAATTACCTTAGGGATAACAGCGTAATTTTTTTTTTTAGTTCAAATAAAAATAAAAGTTTGCGACCTCGATGTTGGATTAAGATAAAATTTAAATGCAGAAGTTTAAAATTTTTGATCTGTTCGATCATTAAAATCTTACATGATCTGAGTTCAAACCGGTGTAAGCCAGGTTGGTTTCTATCTTTTTAAAAATAAAATATTTTAGTACGAAAGGATTAAATATTTAAATTAAATTTATAAATTAAGAATATTATTAAAATTTAAGATAAATTAAAAATAAATAAAATATTTAAAGTAAATAAATAAAATATATTATACTATTTTGGCAGAAAATTGTAATGATTTTAGAAGTCATTGATATATAATATATTTATATAGATAGTAAATGTTAATATATGATATTTATATAATTGTTATTGGTTTATTAATTTTAATTATTGGAGTATTAATTGGGGTTGCTTTTTTAACTTTACTAGAACGTAAAGTGTTAGGTTATATTCAAATTCGTAAAGGTCCTAATAAAGTAGGAATAATTGGAATTTTACAACCTTTTTCTGATGCAATTAAATTATTTACTAAGGAACAAACATATCCTAATTTTTCTAATTATTTAAGTTATTATTTTTCTCCTATTGTTAGATTTATTTTGTCTTTAATAATTTGAGTATTAGTTCCTTATTATTTTAATTTAATTAGTTTTAATTTAGGAATTTTATTTTTTTTATGTTGTACTAGAATAGGAGTATATACTGTAATAATTGCTGGTTGATCCTCAAATTCTAATTATGCATTATTAGGGGGCTTACGGGCAGTAGCTCAAACTATTTCTTATGAAGTTAGATTAGCTTTAATTTTAATGTCTAGAATTTTAATAGTTATGGATTTTAATATATTAAATTTTTATTTTTATCAAAATATAGTTTGATTTATAATTATTATATTTCCTTTAAGATTATGTTGAGTAAGTTCTATATTAGCTGAAACTAATCGAACTCCTTTTGATTTTGCTGAAGGTGAAAGAGAATTAGTTTCTGGGTTTAATGTAGAATATAGAAGAGGGGGCTTTGCTTTAATTTTTTTAGCAGAATATTCAAGAATTTTATTCATAAGATTTTTATTTTCTATAATTTATATGGGGGGTTATAATTTAACTTTATTATTTTATTTAAAATTAACATTTATTTCTTTTTTATTTATTTGAGTTCGAGGAACATTACCTCGTTATCGGTATGATAAATTAATATATTTAGCTTGAAAAAGATATTTACCTATTTCTTTGAATTTTTTACTATTTTTTTTAGGGATTAAAATTTTTTTAATATAAATTAATTTTTTTTAGTATAAATTAATAGAATAGTTCATTCTTTCTTAAGTTTTCAAAACAAATGCTTAAACAAGCTCATTAATTTAATTAAATAATAATTTATCTCAATAAATACTAATTAAAGGGGCAAGAATAAAATAAGAAAAATAAAATACTGTTAGTAATTGCCCAGTAATAATATAAGGATCTTCTACAGGACGAGCTCCAATTCATGTTAATAAAATAATTATTACTACTAAGCATCAAAATATAATTTGATTAATTGGATAAAATTGGATTCCTTGAATTTTTTTTAAAAATGTAAAAGGTAAAATTGCTAAAATAGCAATAGATATTACTAAAGCAATAACTCCTCCTAATTTATTAGGAATAGATCGGAGAATTGCATAAGCAAATAAGAAATATCATTCAGGTTGAATATGTACTGGGGTTACTAAAGGATTAGCAGGAATAAAATTATCTGGGTCTCCTAATAAATAAGGATTTGTTAAAGTTAAAATAGATAATAAAAATAATAAAATAATAAATCCAATTAAATCTTTAAAAGTAAAAAATGGATGAAAAGGAATTTTATCTAAATTGCTATTTACTCCTAATGGATTATTTGATCCTGTTTGATGTAAAAATAATAAATGAATTATTACTATTATTAATACAATAAAAGGTAATAAAAAATGAAATGTATAAAATCGAGTTAATGTTGCATTATCTACTGCAAAGCCCCCTCAAATTCAATTAACTAATATAGATCCTAAATATGGAATTGCAGATAATAAATTAGTAATAACTGTAGCTCCTCAAAAAGATATTTGACCTCATGGTAAAACATATCCTATAAAAGCGGTTGCTATTAATAAAAATAAAATAATAACTCCAACTATTCAAGTATATTTTAAATTAAATGATTCATAATAAATTCCTCGACCAATATGAAGATAAATACAAATAAAAAAAAAAGAGGCCCCGTTTGCGTGTAAAGTTCGGATTAATCACCCATAATTAACATTTCGACAAATATAATTTACTCTATAGAAAGCTAATTCAATATTAGCTGTATAATATATTGTTAAAAATAATCCGGTTAAAATTTGAACTCCTAAACATACTCCTAATAAAGATCCAAAGTTTCATCAAGAAGAAATATTTGAAGGTGAAGGTAAATCAATTAAAGATCCATTAATAATTTTTAAAATTGGATGAGATTTTCATAAATTAATAAATTTATTTATCATTTGTTATTTATTTAAATATTAGAACGTAAAGGCCCATAAAAAATATTAGTAATTTTTACTACTGCGACTAAAGTAATAAATAAATAAATTACTATTATTATTATTATTATGAAAGTTTGATTATTATAAAGTTTATTTAAATTAATTTTATTTTCATTATTAATAAATATATATAAATAATTAAATTTATCTATATCACTATTAAAAGAAAGATTTATATAAGATAAATTTTTTATAAATAATATTTCTATTAAAATTAAAAATAAAATAAATAAAAAAAATGAAATTTTTATATAAAAAGAGGGTTTAAATAATTCATTAGAGGCAATTCTTCTTACATAAATGAATAAAACTAATAGCCCTCCTAAGAAAGTTAAAAATAAAATATAAGAAAATCAATATGTTTTAATTAATATTCCTGATAAAATACATGTTAATAGAGTTTGGAAAAGAATTATTAATCCTATAGATAGAGGATTATTTAAAAATAATATGATAATTGATAAAAATATTATTATTAAAGAAAAAATTATTTTTGTAATTTCAAATCAAAGAATAGTTTAAATAAAATAATAATTTTGGAGATTATTGATAAAGAGTTTCTTTTTCTTTGAAGTTTTTAAAGATTTAACTTAACTTTGGTTTACAAGACCAATATTTTTATTTAAACTATAAAAACAAATGGTAAATATATGAATTAGTTTTATAATAATATTTATTGTAGGAAATTTAATTTTTGTTTCTAAACATAAGCATTTGTTAATTGTATTATTAAGATTAGAATTTATTGTATTAAGAATTTTTTTTTTTTTATTAATTTTTTTTAGTTATATTGAGTATGATTTATATATATTAATAGTATTTTTAGTTTTTTCAGTTTGTGAGGGGGCTTTAGGATTATCAATTTTAGTTTCAATAATTCGAACTCATGGAAATGATTATTTTCAAAGTTTTAATATTTTATAATTTTTAAAATGATAAAGTTTTTTATAATAATAATTTTTATAATGCCTTTTTGTTTTATTAAAAATATATTTTGAATGGTTCAGATAATAATATTTTTGTTGATATTTTTATTTATAAATATGAGAATAAGAATTAATTTATACAGAAACATAAGTTATATATTATCTTGTGATATTTTATCTTATGGTTTGATTTTATTAAGAATTTGAATTAGAATTTTAATAATTATAGCAAGAGAAAATTTATATAAAATAAATTTTTTTATTAATTTTTTTTTATTAAATATTATTTTTTTATTAATTATATTATATTTGACTTTTAGAGTTATAAATATATTTATATTTTATTTATTTTTTGAGGGTAGATTAATTCCTACTTTATTATTAATTGTTGGGTGGGGATATCAGCCTGAACGAATTCAAGCAGGGATATATTTATTATTTTATACTTTATTTGTTTCTTTACCTTTATTAATAGGAATTTTTTATGTTTTTAATGAAATAAATTGTATAATAATTTATTTTTTAAAATTTATTAATTTAGATATATATTTATTATATTTTTCTATAATTTTAGCTTTTTTAGTAAAAATACCTATATATTTTGTTCATTTATGATTACCTAAAGCTCATGTTGAAGCTCCAGTTTCTGGTTCTATAATTTTAGCAGGAATTATGTTAAAGTTAGGAGGTTATGGATTATTACGTTTAATAATTTTTTTACAAGAAATTAATATAAAATTAAATTATGTTTGAATTGTAATTAGATTAGTTGGAGGATTTTATATTAGTTTAAAATGTTTTTGTCAAGTTGATATTAAATCATTAATTGCTTATTCTTCAGTAGCTCATATAAGAATTGTAATTAGAGGGATTATAGTAATAAATTATTGAGGTTTTATAGGTTCTTATATTTTAATAATTGGTCATGGTTTATGTTCTTCTGGAATATTTTGTTTAGCTAATATTAGTTATGAACGATTACATAGTCGAAGATTATACATTAATAAGGGGATAATAAATTTTATACCTTCAATAAGATTATGATGATTTCTATTAATAAGTTCAAATATAGCAGCTCCTCCTAGTTTAAATTTAATAGGGGAAATTACATTAATTAATAGAATATTAAGATGATCATGATTAAGAATAATTATGTTAATATTAGTTTCTTTTTTTAGAGCTGGGTATAGATTATATTTATACTCCTTTATTCAACATGGAAAATATTATTCTGGGATTTATAGTTATTATACTGGAGTTTCACGTGAATATTTAATGTTATTATTACATTGATTTCCTTTAAATATTATAGTATTAAAAATTGATTATAGAATAATTTGATTTTATTTAAATAATTTAATAAAAATATTGATTTGTGGTATCAAAAATGCGAATAAAATTTGCTTTAAATCATTAATAGTTTAAAATATTCTATTTGTTTTATTTCTTTTGTATTTTTATTTATAATAAGAATTTTAAATTTTTTTTTTATAATATATTTTATTATAAATGATTTAGTTATTTTTTTAGAATGAGAAATTATTTCTTTTAATTCAGTAAATATTGTGATATCTATTTTATTAGATTGAATATCTTTATTATTTATAATATTTGTATTATTAATTTCTTCTGTTGTTATTTACTATAGAAAAAGTTATATAGGTTCAGAACTTAATTTATCTCGTTTTATTATTTTAGTATTATTATTTGTTTTTTCAATAATATTATTAATTATTAGTCCTAATATTATTAGAATTTTATTAGGATGGGATGGATTAGGGTTAGTTTCTTATTGTTTAGTAATTTATTATCAAAATTTAAAATCTTATAATGCTGGGATATTAACAGCTTTATCAAATCGAGTTGGGGATGTATTAATTTTGATGGTAATTGCTTGAATATTAAATTATGGAAGATGAAATTATATTTTTTATTTAGAATTTATAGAAAATGATTTAGTAATAAAAATAGTAGGGACTTTAATTATTATAGCAGCTATAACAAAAAGAGCTCAAATTCCTTTTAGATCTTGATTACCTGCTGCTATAGCGGCTCCTACACCAGTTTCAGCTTTAGTACATTCATCAACTTTAGTAACAGCTGGGGTATATTTATTAATTCGATTTAATATACTATTATTAGATGTTTTTTTTTTAAAAATTTTATTATTATTGTCAGGATTAACTATATTTATAGCTGGAATTGCTGCTAATTATGAATTTGATTTAAAAAAAATTATTGCTTTATCAACATTAAGACAATTAGGATTGATAATAAGAATTTTAAGAATAGGTTTACCTGATTTAGCTTTTTTTCATTTATTAACTCATGCTATATTTAAAGCTTTATTGTTTATGTGTGCTGGAGTAATTATTCATATAATAAATGATATGCAAGATATTCGTTTTATAGGGGGTATTAGTTTATATATTCCTTTAACTTCTTTATGTATAAATATTTCAAATTTAGCTTTATGTGGAATTCCTTTTTTAGCTGGATTTTATTCTAAGGATTTAATTTTAGAATTAGTTAGTTTTAGAAATTTAAATTTAATAATTTTTTTATTATATTATCTTTCGACAGGTTTAACTATATTTTATACTTTACGGTTAATAATATATTTAATAGTAAATGATTATAATTTATTAAGAATTTATAATTTATATGACGAAGATTTTATTATATTAAAGAGTATATTTACATTATTATTTATGAGAGTTGTTAGAGGGAGTTTTTTAAGATGAATAATTTTTTCTTACCCTTATATAATTTATTTACCTTTTAATTTAAAAATAATAGTTATTTATGTTAGAATATTAGGTGGGGCTTTAGGGTATATAATTAGTAATATAAGTATTTATTCTGTAAATAAATTTATTATAACTTATAATTTAAGAAATTTTTTAAGTTTAATATGATTTATACCTAATTTATCTACTTATGGGTTGAATTATTATTTTCTTAATTTTGGTCAAAATTTATTAAAAAATATTGATTTAGGGTGAAGAGAATTATATAGAGGTTGAGGGTTAATAAATATTATAAAAAAATATTCTGTAATTTATAATAATTTTCAAATAAATAATTTTAAAATTTATTTATTTAGATTTTTTTTATGAATAAGAATTAGAATTTTAATATTAATGTTAAATTTATATCTAAATAGCTTATAATAAGAGTATAATATTGAAGATATTAGGGAGATAAATTTATCTTTAGATATAAAATAAATAAATTTAAATAAATTTGAATTTATTTATAAAAAAAGTTTTTTATTTTTACAATGAAAATGTAATGTTTTTTTTAAACTATATAAACAGAAATATTAATGGAATTTAACCACTAAAAATTAAGTTAGCAGCTTAATTTTAATCTTTATATTTCTAAAAAATTTAATTGGAATTTTTATTCAATTTTATCATTAACAGTGATATACCTCTTTTTGGTTTCAATTAATTAAATAAGGAGTAAAATAAACTCTATCTTTTAAGTCGAAATTAAATGCATAATTGCTTCTTATTTAAGATAAATTAAAAATTTAATATCTTTTGAGTGCAAATCAAATGTTTTAATAAACTATAATCCTATATTAATTAGTTCAATTTAATATATTTTGATTTCATTCATGATAAAGGCCGATTAAAAGAATTAAAATAAAAAAAAAACTAATTTTTGATCAAATAGCAAAGTTTACTAATTTAAATAATGGGATAATTGGAAAAATTAATGCAATTTCTACATCAAAAATTAAAAAAATTATAGTAATTAAAAAAAAATGTAAAGAAAAAGGTATTCGAGCGGAAGATTTTGGGTCGAATCCACATTCAAATGGAGAATTTTTTTCTCGGTCTGTAAATGATTTTTTTGATAGAATGATTGATAAAAATATTATAATATTAGCAATTAATATAATTAAAATAAAAATGTTAGTTATTAAAATAATTATTTATATTAAAATTATTAAACTTTTTGATTGGAAGTCAAATATACTAAATATATTATATAAATAAATTAATTTCCTCATCAATAAATAGAAATATAAAGGAATAGTCAAACTACATCAACAAAATGTCAATATCAAGCAGCAGCTTCAAATCCAAAATGATGATTTCTAGAAAAGTGATTATTAATATGACGAATTAAACAAATTAATAAGAATAATGTTCCAATAATTACGTGGAGGCCATGGAATCCTGTTGCTATAAAAAAAGTTGACCCATAAACTCTATCAGCAATAGAAAATGGGGCTTCAATATATTCATATGCTTGTAAAATAGTAAAATAAATACCTAAAATAATAGTAATAAATAATCCTTGGGTAGTTTGGGTGTCATTATTTTCTATTAAGGCATGATGGGCTCAGGTAACAGAAACTCCGGATCTAATTAAAATAATAGTATTTAATAAAGGAATTTGAAATGGATTAAAAGGTATAATTCCTATAGGAGGTCATAAAGTTCCAATTTCAATATTAGGAGCAAGGCTTCTATGGAAAAAAGCTCAAAAAAAAGATAAAAAAAAAAATACTTCTGAAACAATAAATAAAATTATTCCTCATCGAAGACCTTTTGTAACTAAAATAGTATGTTTTCCTTGAAGAGTGCCTTCTCGACATACATCTCGTCATCATTGATATATGGTTAAAAGGACAATAATATAACCTAAAATTAATAAATTTATATTAAAATTATGGAATCATTTAACTATTCCTGTTACTAAAGTTATAACACCAATAGCTCCAGTTAAAGGTCATGGACTATAATCTACAAGATGGAAAGGATGATTAAAAGTTGTTTTCATTAAATTATTTAATTAACTTCACTAGAATATAAAGTTCTTAAAATTGCAATAACATAAGATTGAATAACCGCAACTGCTGATTCAAGAATTAAGAGTAAAATTTGAACAATTACTAAAATAATAATAAAATAAGATGGAAGATTAGGTCCAGTACCTCTTAAAAGAGTTATTAATAAATGTCCGGCAATTATATTTGCTGTTAATCGTACAGCTAAAGTTCCTGGTCGAATTACATTACTAATTGTTTCAATTAATACTATAAAAGGTATTAATACAGTTGGAGTACCTTGAGGAATTATATGAATAAATATATGTTGAGAATTATTGATTCAACCATAAATTATGAATCTTAATCATAAGGGTAAAGAAATAGATAGTGAAAGAGTTAGATGGCTTGTTCTAGTAAAAATGTAGGGGAAAAGTCCTAAAAAATTATTAAATAAAATAAATGAAAATATTGAGATAAAAATAAAGGTTGATCCTTGGAAGTAATTATTTTTCAGTAAAGTTTTAAATTCATTATGTAATTTATCTAAAATAAAATTTCAAAAGAAATAATGTCGATTAGGAATTAATCAAAAAGAATAGGGGATAAATAAAATTCCTAATATAGTACTTAATCAATTTAAAGATAAATTAAATAAATTTGTTGAGGGGTCAAAGATTGAAAATAAATTACTTATCATTTTCAAAATAAATTTTTTTTATTTGAATTAAAAAAATTATTATTTTTATTATTAGATTTAATATTATAAATATAATAATTTAAAATATTAAAAATTAAAAAAATTAATAAAAAAAAAACGAAAGATAATATTCAATTGATTGGTATTATTTGAGGAATAAAAGAATATTACTAAAGTAATAATTTAAATTTGACATATTTATGTTATTTATTTAACTAATTCTTTATTCATTAGAAGTAATTGCTAATTTACTATAAAATGGTTTAAGAGACCAGTACTTGCTTTCAGTCATCTAATGAAGAATAATTATTAATTCAATTAATAAAATTTTTAATTGAAATACTTTCAACTACAATAGGTATAAAACTATGATTAGCTCCACAAATTTCAGAACATTGTCCATAAAAAATACCTGGTCGATTAATAAAAAAATTAGTTTGATTTAATCGACCGGGATTGGCATCTACTTTTACTCCTAATGAAGGTACAGTTCAAGAATGAATAACATCAGTAGCAGTTACTATAATTCGAATTTGATTATTTATAGGTAGAATAATTCGATTATCTACATCTAGTAAACGAAATCCATTTGAAGATAATTCATTAGAGGGGATTATATAAGAATCAAATTCAATATTATTAAAATCTGAATATTCATAACTTCAATATCATTGATGTCCAATAGATTTTAGTGTAATTAAAGGATTATTTAGTTCATCTAAAAGATATAATAAACGTAATGATGGTAAAGCAATAAAAATTAAAGTAATAGCTGGTAAAATAGTTCAAATTAATTCAATTATTTGCCCTTCTAGTAAAAATCGATTAATAAATTTATTAAATAATAAACTTGTTATTAAGTATCCTACTAAAATTGTAATTATAATTAGAATAATTAAAGTATGATCATGAAAAAAAATAATTTGTTCTATTAAAGGTGAATTTCCATTTTGAAGATTAAGATTAGATCAAGTTGCCATTTCTAAAAAAAGGATAATCCTTTATAAATGGGGTTTAAATCCATTACATATAATCTGCCATATTAGAAGTTAATTACTTAAAATAGGAAGTTCACTATAAGAATGTTCAGCTGGGGGAAGATTTTGATATCATTCAATAGAAGAAGATAAATTTAATGAAAATAAAGCAATTCGTTGATTGATTATTGATTCTCAAACAATAATTAATATTAATATTACAGCTAATAAAGAAATATAAGATCCTAAAGATGAGATAATATTTCATGAAATGTAAGAATCAGGATAATCTGAGTATCGACGAGGTATACCTGCTAATCCTAAAAAATGTTGAGGAAAAAAAGTTAAATTTACTCCAATAAATATAATAAAAAATTGAATTTTTAATATATAAGGATTTATGCATAACCCTGTAAATAAAGGGTATCAATGAATAAATCCTCCTATAATTGCAAATACAGCCCCTATAGATAATACGTAATGAAAATGAGCTACTACATAATAAGTATCATGTAAAGTAATGTCAATAGATGAATTAGATAGAATAACTCCAGTTAATCCTCCCACAGTAAATAAGAAAACGAACCCTAGACTTCATAAAATAGAAGGAGAATAATTAATTTGTGTTCCGTGGAAAGTAGCTAATCAACTAAAAATTTTAATTCCTGTTGGAACAGCAATAATTATAGTTGCTGATGTAAAATAAGCTCGAGTATCAATATCTATTCCTACTGTAAATATATGATGAGCTCAAACAATAAATCCTAATAAACCAATAGCTAATATAGCATAAATTATTCCTAAACAACCAAAAGTTTCCTTTTTCCCACTTTCTTGTGAAATAATATGAGAAATTATTCCAAATCCTGGTAAAATTAGAATATAAACTTCTGGATGGCCAAAAAATCAAAATAAATGTTGGTATAAAATAGGATCTCCTCCTCCTGCTGGATCAAAAAATGAAGTATTTAAATTACGATCAGTAAGAAGTATAGTAATAGCTCCGGCTAAAACTGGTAAAGACAATAATAAAAGAAATGCGGTAATTCCAACAGCTCAAACAAATAAAGGTATTTGATCAAAAGATAAATTATTTAATCGTATATTAATAATTGTAGTAATAAAATTAATAGCTCCTAAAATTGATGAAATTCCTGCTAAATGTAAAGAAAAAATTGCTAAATCTACAGAACTTCCTCCATGAGCAATATTAGATGAAAGAGGGGGGTAAACTGTTCATCCTGTACCTGCTCCATTTTCAACAATTCTACTTGAAACTAATAAAGTTAGTGAAGGGGGCAGTAATCAAAAACTTATATTATTTATTCGTGGAAATGCTATATCAGGAGCTCCTAGTATTAAGGGAACTAATCAATTTCCAAATCCTCCAATTATAATAGGTATAACTATAAAAAAAATTATAATAAAAGCATGAGCTGTAACAATAGTATTATAAATTTGATCATCTCCAATTAAAGAACCAGGGTTACCTAATTCTGCTCGAATTAATAAACTTAAAGAAGTTCCCACTATTCCTGCTCAAATTCCAAAAATAAAATATAATGTCCCAATATCCTTATGATTTGTTGAATAAAGTCATTTTCGCAAATAAATAAAATGGCTGAGGTTTAAGCGATAAATTGTAAATTTATTAACGAGAAATATCTCTTTTATTAAGAAAATTAATTTTTGAGCCTTATATTCAATTATGATATAAAATTGCAAATTTTAAGGAGCAAAAAATGCTAAGGCTTAAAGAGTATTTCTTTATAAATAATTTTGAAGATTATTAGTTTTAATTTAACTTAAAACCTTATTTATAAAAAAAAAAATGTTCTAAAAATTATTCCTATTAAAGAAAAAAAAGAGAAAAAATTAACAAATTTAAAATAATTATTTTTAATAAAAATTTTAAATCATTTATTTTTAAAATAATTAAATATAAAAGCTGAGTAAACAATTCGAATGTAAAAAAATAATATAATTAATCTTATTATGATAAAAATAAAAGTTATAATATATATTTGATTATTAATTAAAAAATTAATAATAATTCATTTAGGGAAAAATCCAATAAAAGGAGGTAAACCCCCTAATGAAAGAAAATTAATTAATAAATTAATTTTAATTAAAAAATTTATATTATTAATAAATAATTGATTAATAAAAAATATATTTAAAATATAAAAAAGAAAACATATAATTCTAATTATAAAAGAATATATAAATAAATAAAATATTCATAAATTTTCACTAATTATAATTGCAGATAATATTCATCCTAAATTATTAATAGATGAAAAAGCTATTAATTTTCGTAATGAAGTTTGATTTAATCCTCCAATAGCTCCAATAATAATATTTAAATTAATAATTAAAATAATAAAATTTGTATTTATATAATAAGATAACAAAATAATAGGGGTAATTTTTTGTCATGTTATTAAAATAAAATTATTAAATCAGGATAATCCTTCAACAATATTAGGGAATCAAAAATGGAAGGGGGCAGATCCTATTTTTATTAATATTGATGAATTAATTATAATTGAAATAAAATTGTTAATTTCAAAATTTTTTATCAAAGTTAATTTTATAATAATTGAAAATAAAAAATTAATTGAAGCAATAGATTGAGTAAGAAAATATTTTAATGAGGCTTCTGTAGATAATATATTATTAGAAGAAGAAATTAATGGAATAAATCTTAATAAATTAATTTCTAATCCAATTCAACATCCAAATCAAGAATTAGCAGAAATTGAAATTAATGTTCTAAAAAATAAAATAAATAAAAAAAATAATTTATTTGAATTAAAAAAATTAAAAATTTAAAATAAGAAATTAAAATTCTTTTTAGAATTAAAAATTCTAAATTTATGTATATTTTAGTGTAAGATGCACGATAATTTTTGATATTATAAGATATAGTTTAATTCTATAAAATATAAATAATAAAGGTAAATATATTTACTTAATTTATCCTATCAGAATAATCCTTTAATCAGGCACTTTATTTTTAAAAAAAAGGTGTTTCCTTTATATTTGAGGTATGAACCCAAAAGCTTAATTTAGCTTATTTTTAA